TAGCATGGGCTCACGAACGCACACCCTTGGCTAATTTGATTAGATGGAGAGATAAACCAGTGGCTCTTTCCATTGTGCAAGCAAGATTGGTTGGATTAGCCCACTTCTCTGTAGGTTATATATTCACTTATGCGGCTTTCTTGATTGCCTCTACATCGGGCAAATTTGGTTAATTCTTTCTGTTTTGTATCCGCGCGAGAATAGAATTTCTTTCGACGGAGAAGGGGTATGCCTTCTTATATTTCTACATCTAGGATCCGACTTGTATCATTGATAATAATAGGAACTGAACCGCTATGGCAAGGAAAAGTTTGATTCATAGGGAGAAGAAAAGGCAAAAATTGGAACAAAAATATCATTTGATTCGCCGATCCTCAAAAAAAGAAATAAACAAAGTTCCGTCGTTGAGCGAGAAATGGAAAATTCATGGAAAGCTACAATCCTCACCGCGTAATAGTGCACCTACACGTCTTCATCGACGTTGTTTTTCGACCGGAAGGCCGAGAGCTAACTATCGAGATTTTGGACTATCCGGGCACATACTTCGTGAAATGGTTCATGCATGTTTGTTGCCGGGGGCAACAAGATCAAGTTGGTAAGGATTAAAATACCCCTTCATTTTTATTTTTCGGTGATCATAGGGGGGCCCCTTTACCATTCTGTACAAATAGAATAGCCTATTTGTACAGAATGAAAAAGGGGCGCATTCAATCCTTGCCTCTTCATTAGTTCCCAGTTCTTCTCTTCATCGCGGGGTAGAGCAGTTTGGTAGCTCGCAAGGCTCATAACCTTGAGGTCACGGGTTCAAATCCCGTCTCCGCAACATTTTTTATTTTTTGACAAAAAAAATGAGGTTTGATTCTGTTAACTATTAACACTTTTCTTTTTCTGTTGGGGTGGAAAGATAGAACCACTATACTATCACGGTCAACTATAAGGAATCGTTTATCCTATTAACTACATTATTTTACCCTGGCGGATAGCGGGAATCGAACCCGCGTCTTCTCCTTGGCAAAGAGAAATTTTACCATTCGACTATATCCGCATTTTTTACTTGAAATGTCTGGAAAATCTTTATCCCGAGTTAGGCCAGATACTCTCTTCAGGGTAATTCCATCAAATTCCACTACCAAACCAATTAAAACCAATTTAAATGAAAGTCAAGTAAATATTGAAATTTTCAATATTAATTGAAATTCATTATTGAATAGTTTTCAATATTTTATTTCTATTAATTAATATATTAATATTTATTTCGAATATATATATTTTTCTATAAATAATATATATTTATATTAATACTTAGATAATTATATTATCTTTATTAGAATTCTAGTAAATAGATTTGAATTCTCTAATTTCGATTATTATTATTTTTTAATATTATTTTTCTTTCTAATATCTAATAATAGAATTTCAAATAATCTAATTTTAGTTTTATGGTTGATTTTTCATTCAAGTTCCAGAAGTTTGATCCCTCCCACGAATACGAATTTTTCGGGTTGTGAGACACATTAAAATTCACTATAAGTCTTCAAAATGCAAATAAAGAAAACACAAAAATTCGTGGGAGGGGTCATTTCATTGTTGGATTTGGAACGAATAGATTTAAGAGATGAGAGAATTAAGGATACCCACCAGAAAGACTAATCCAATCCACAATGATGTACCAGAAAATACGACATTTTTGTTACTCGACCAACCATCCGGAGAAGCAAATACAACGGGTACACTAATCAGTAAGATTGATGAAATAGCAATTAATGCAAAAACAGCCAATTGGAAAGCAATAGTCATGTTTCTAATCCTCCAAGCTACCAACAAAAAAGAACTATACCATTTGATCCCTCTATCAGCCAAAAAAGTTGAATAGAATGCATCATAGAGGGATTTTACCATGAATCCATTGATTCTATATGACGTATTTCCAACCCTTTACCACTTTTATTCGGACATGGAGTCGAGAGTACTTTTTTTTACTTCAAAAACAGGAGTGCTGGATCATACATCTATCTATTTTCTATGTATATACAGATAGATTGACCTATAACCTATAGATTCACGCCTAATATCTTTCTATACTAATATCTTTCTATACATAGTAATGGTATCAACTAACTTATATAGCCATGTTCTATTCAGTAAAAGTAAAATAGAAATTGTCTTTCGGAGAGGTGGCCGAGTGGTTGATAGCTCCGGTCTTGAAAACCGGTATAGTTCGAAACAAAGAACTATCGAGGGTTCGAATCCCTCTCTCTCCTTTTGCTCGGTGAATCTATTTTTTTTTAGTGGGTTTGCCTGGCTTTTTCGTCTCATAAAAGGGAATGGCTCGGCTCGGGAGGATAGCCGAGCCAGAAAAATAATCTAAAATCGATTAGATATAACTGAGTTGAAAAGAAAGGAAAAAGTATTCCTTTTTCCTTTTAGTATGACCCGCTTCCCTCAATATGGAGGGTGCAATCAAACCAATTCCTATTTTATTTTAAGCATACGTCTTGGA